TGCTCATTGAATGAGCAATTCAATAACAGATTTCGGATCTAATCAATATTGATATACCGAGTATCTTATCTGTTGATACGAAGTATTCCGGCGATCCCCACGATCCGAGTCCGAGCTGTTGGAATTGGAACAGGTTCGGCAGCAGATCACGAAATCTTGGTGATCTTCTCTATCTAATGAATGAGGAGTCCGTTTGGAAATCGTCCGCCCCGCGCCACCCCCCGAGTATATGATTCAACAGGAATCACACAGGGGTAGATTGATAGAAACCTCTAGTAAAATACCCACCAGTACCCGTAACCCAGCGGATAAAGTACATTACATAGTACATTTTAGGGATTGGCGACTTACCCATTCAGTGACTTTGGCACTGGACGTTCCCAAAATGGGTACTATCGGGTCGGGTGAATTAGAGAATAGACAGACGCCTGTTGGCATTCCAGCTTTCCTTCTCTTTTCAGGGCCTATCCGAAAGAGAATCCAGTACCTCTTGGTCGTGAATAGGACGAACCACCTCCATGGATATCTTTGCTTCGGAACAAAACAATTAGAATTAGGCTCGGTCAACCGGAATATGTATTATCCATATGGGAGATCTTCCAATTGAGAAGATCCATCGACCTGAGACGAAGAGAAAGGTCTATCTATTTTCTTTAGTTATTCAGTTAAACCAATGATTCGTTATTGGAGCAGATAGCAACAATCGTTTCATCGGACATGCGTATTTTTTCTTTTCCGACGGATTTCCATGGTTTCATTAATGGAAATTCTTTGATGTAGTGAGTAATAGGCTCTGGTTGTTCACCGTTCAAGAATTCTTGTTTAGGCAGTTCATATCATCCATACATAGTGTTTTGATCTAAGATTTCAATTCTTCCATGCTTCAGCAGTAGCATATTGCTCCATGGAGCTAAGGTCCAAAATATGGAATAAACAAGTGTTTCCACGACTCTACCACCCGGCCAATTCTGTTCCACTTAATCCCCTTTTCATGGCCACATATCTTTACGGCTAAGGAATGGGAAATCTTTCCCCTGTTACATGAATCAAATATTTCATTTCATCCGGGAAAAGCCATCTCTTTCTCCACAATGTCTTTGCCATTTGATCCAATAGCGTTCCGTTAGATAGGAAGAGATTTGATAAATACTGATAACTCTCGGATGGAGTATTAGAATGGAAAGATCCATTAGATAATGAACTATTGGTTCTAAGCCATCTCTGGCGATGAATCAACAATTCGAAGTGCTTTTCTTGCGTATTCTTGATGAACCAGTGTCTAGATATAGATGTAGAAGAATTTGTTTGGGAAGTAATAAGCCCCTTTGACATCTCTTCATCTGCAAAGAATTCTCGACGCGAAAACACAGAGACAAAGGGCTGATCTTTGAATAGGAAAAAGAATGGATCTGCAGGGTCCCAAATGAATTGGCTTATTCGAAAAAAGCCTTGTTCTTTGGACGATCTATCTCGTGTCTGGTACTGCATGGTTCCACTCTGCAAGAACTCCGAATCATTCTCTTGAAGCTCATCCTTTTTATGATAAATGATCCGCTTGCCCCGAAATGACCCGGCCCAATAGGGAAATCCCAATTCAGTGGACCTTTCGATACAATCAAATAGATTGCCACAAGGGCGCCATATTCTAGGAGCCCAAACTATGTGATTGAATAAATCCTCCTCTATCTGTTGCGGGTCGAGGGCCCCTTCCCCTTCTTCAAACTCCGATTCGTATTTTTCATAGAAAAATCTCTGATCAACGATAGAAAAAGATCCATTTTGCATCATATCTAACGGATTCCTTGGTTCGGACCGAAGAAGTAATGTCACTCGATTATTATCAAACTGACTGCAATCCTTTTCTGTCCGTGAGGATCCCGCCAGAGCGCCTTCTACTTCTAATAGGCCACGAACTAGATCAGAAGCATTCTCAACGAATCCATAAGAAGTGATCCTATTTTTTTCACCGGATCCGGGTCCGGGTGAAGACCAAAGATCTTGAGCGACCAATCCGGCAGAACAACTCAAAAGATAAAGAAGTATCGTTAATTTCTTCATGCTCGTTCCAAGTTTGAAGTACCATTTGTACAAATAGGAATCTCCTTCCTTACACGATTTCTTCTTCATATAGATAGATATAGGATCTATGGGGCAATTACTTAGAAGTACATTTTGTGCAACAGCCCTTCCTATCTGATAGAAAAAGACCCCATGATCCTGAACCGATCTTACCTGGGATCGCAAATCCCAAGTTTGTCTATGAAGAGCGGATCTAATTGTATTAGTTTCTATAATTGATTTCTTCTGTGTAATACTAATTGATAGGGCCTCATTGATAAGTGCTACAAGATCTCGTGCATTAGAACCCATGGTTATGGACCCGAATCCGTTAGTATGGAACATTTTCTTTTCCAAGTGAAATCCCCTAGTATATGAAAGAATGAAAAAGTGCTTTCGTTGTTGTGGAATAAGAAGCCTTCGTATCTTAATGCATGTATTT